AGTGGAGTGCCTGAGAAAAGGGTAATTTTGATAGAATTAATAATGCAGAAAACTGTCTCCACTAGCCCTGTACCTGGTAGAATTAAACCACCTCCTAAAGTATCAAAAACTCCTATACATCATATACTAAGATACAAAAAGATAAGCTAATCAAGCTATTGGGTTCATACCCCACTTATAAAGGTACCAATCCTTTTCTTTTTAATGACCAAATCTTATAAAATTCTATTTTTGTCATCAACAATTATAGGAACATTAATCGCCATTTCTTCCTATTCGTGAATAAGTATATGGATCGGGCTAGAGATTAATTTACTCTCAATTATCCCCCTATTGAGAGAACAAAACAATCTTTATCCATCAGAATCCGCCCTTAAATACTTTATCACCCAGGCTCTAGCATCGGCTATCCTGCTCTTTTCTGTTATTCTATCACTTAATATTAGGGAATACCCCCAATTTCCTAATACATTCAGAATGATAATTCTTAACTCCGCACTTTTTACTAAAATAGGAGCTGCCCCCTTCCATGCTTGATTCCCCGAAGTAATAGAAGGATTAAACTGAAATAACTCCATTATTATATTAACGTGGCAAAAGATTGCGCCTATGGCACTTTTGATATACAACCCCCAAATAACAACTCTCCTAACCAGAGTCATCATCATGTCGACCATTGTAAGAGGTATCTTAGGAATTAATCAAATTAGAATGCGAAAAATTATAGCCTACTCATCAATTAATCATATTGGATGAATAATTAGAAGAACATTGAATTGTCAGTCAATTTGATTAATTTATTTCACTACCTATTCAATCATTACCCTAAACATTATTCTTATCCTAAAATCACTCAATGTATTTTATTTAAAACAACTTTTTAATTCATTAAACTCTAATAAACCCCTTAAGTTTTTCTTTATTCTAAATTTTCTATCCTTAGGAGGACTCCCCCCCTTCCTAGGGTTCCTACCCAAATGGATAACAATTAATAATCTCGTCCAAAATGGGTTTTTCACACTAAGAGCATTCCTAATTATTTTTACCCTTATAACACTATTCTTCTACTTACGAATTACATTTTCAACCCTAATAATCAATACAAGTGAAACATTAATCTTCCAAAGAAACAAAAATTCATTTACAGTAATATTTGCTAACATAATTTCCCTATCAGGCCTGGTAGCATGCACTCTCCTATTCTCTAATCTTTAAGGATTTAAGTTAAATTAAACTGTCAGCCTTCAAAGTTGAGAATAGGGAGGTATTCCTAAGCCTTAAAGGCTTTAAAAAATACTTTTACCCTTAGATTTGCAATCTAAAATCATAATTGACTATAAAACCCAATAAAACTGGTAAAGGAGAAATACATCCCGTAAATAAATTTACAATTTATTGCCTAACTCGACCACTTTACCGAATAAATGACTATTCTCCACTAACCACAAAGACATTGGGACCCTATACTTCATTTTTGGTGCATGAGCAGCAATAGTAGGAACATCTATAAGAGTTCTCATCCGAACAGAATTAGGAAACCCCGGATCACTAATTGGTGATGATCAAATTTACAATGTAATTGTAACTGCTCATGCATTCATTATAATTTTTTTCATAGTTATACCAATCATAATTGGTGGATTTGGAAATTGACTAGTACCCCTCATACTAGGAGCCCCCGATATAGCATTTCCACGGATAAATAATATAAGATTTTGACTTCTACCCCCCTCACTCACCCTACTAGTCATAAGAAGAATTGTTGAAAGAGGAGCCGGAACAGGTTGAACAGTTTACCCCCCACTGTCAGCTAATGTAACCCATAGAGGCTCATCAGTCGATTTAGCAATCTTCAGACTTCACCTAGCAGGTGTCTCATCTATTCTAGGTGCCGCAAATTTTATTACAACAGTAATTAATATACGACCATCAGGAATATCCCTTGATCGTACACCCCTATTTGTATGAGCCGTAGTTATTACAGCAGTTCTCCTACTCCTATCCCTACCAGTTCTAGCAGGAGCTATTACTATATTGCTAACTGATCGAAATCTAAATACATCATTTTTTGATCCAGCAGGAGGTGGAGATCCTATTCTATATCAACACTTATTTTGATTTTTTGGGCACCCAGAAGTTTATATTTTAATCTTACCAGGATTCGGAATAATCTCCCACATTATTAGGCAAGAAAGAGGAAAAAAAGAAGCATTTGGAACACTGGGAATAATTTATGCTATAATAGCAATTGGACTATTAGGATTCGTAGTCTGAGCTCACCACATATTCACTGTAGGAATAGATGTAGATACCCGAGCATATTTCACATCAGCAACAATAATTATTGCCGTACCAACAGGAATTAAAGTATTCAGATGAATAGCAACTCTTCACGGAACTCAAATTTCTTACAGACCAGCGACACTTTGAGCATTGGGTTTCGTATTCCTTTTCACAGTGGGAGGATTGACAGGAGTAGTTCTGGCCAACTCATCTATTGACATTATTCTACATGACACCTACTATGTAGTCGCTCACTTTCACTACGTTTTATCAATAGGAGCCGTATTTGCAATTATAGCTGGGCTAGTTCAATGATTCCCATTATTCACGGGCTTAACCTTAAATAATAAATATCTAAAAACCCAATTTATAACAATATTTGTAGGAGTAAACTTAACATTTTTCCCCCAACACTTCTTAGGGCTAAGAGGAATACCTCGACGATACTCTGATTACCCAGACGCCTTCCTACTATGAAATGTGGTATCATCAATCGGGTCATTAATTTCCCTAGTAGCTGTAATCTTTATACTATTTACACTATGAGAAGCTTTTACTGTTCAACGAAAGAGGTTAGGAACCCTAAGAATAGTTACATCAATTGAATGACTGCAGAAACTCCCCCCTGCAGAACATAGATATTCTGAATTACCTATTCTAACTGGCCATTTCTAATATGGCAGAATAGTGCAGTGGACTTAAACCCCAAATATAAAGTTTGAACTTTTTTTAGAAATCGCAACATGAAAAACTTTATTACTCCAAGATAGAGCGTCCCCTCTTATAGAACAGTTATCTTTCTTCCATGATCATACTTTAATAATTTTAGTAATTATCACCGTATTAGTAGGACAACTGCTACTAACCTTATCTTTCAATAAGCTTACCCACCGATATCTATTAGAAGGACAATTAATTGAAATTATTTGAACAATTCTACCAGCAGCAACGTTAATTTTTATTGCCCTCCCATCTCTCCGATTACTTTATATCCTTGATGAAGTAAATAACCCCACTATTACAGTGAAAGCAATTGGGCATCAATGATATTGATCGTATGAATATTCAGACTTCAAAAATAATGAATTTGATTCATACATAATCCCTGTTAATGAAATAAACTCATTCAACTTTCGTTTACTAGACGTTGATAATCGAATAGTTATCCCATTTCAATCCCAAATCCGAATTATTGTAACAGCTGCTGATGTAATCCACTCCTGAACAGTTCCATCTCTAGGAGTAAAAATTGATGCAACCCCAGGACGGCTTAATCAAGTAAGATTTTCAACTAGACGACCAGGTTTATTTTTTGGTCAATGCTCTGAAATTTGTGGGGCCAATCATAGGTTTATACCTATTGTTGTAGAAAGAGTCTCTACTAAACACTTCATTAAATGAATTTCCAAAGTATAGACTCATTAGGTGGCTGAAAGCAAGCAATGGAATTTTAAACCATATAATAGTAACTTAGCAACTACTTCTAATGAAAAATTTAGTTAAATTAAATAACATTAGCTTGTCAAGCTAAAATCATTAGAAAGAGTAACTAATAATTTTTAATCCCACAAATATCACCCCTTAATTGATTAAGTCTATTTATATTTTTTATTGCAATATTTATTGTATTCAACAGGATAAATTATTTCTCCTTTACTTATCCAGTAAAAAAATTAGATACAAAAAAAATAAAATCAAAATTTAACTGAAAATGATAACAAATCTATTTTCAACCTTCGACCCATCAACAAATTTAAATTTATCTCTAAATTGATTAAAAACCTTAATTGGATTATTAATTATCCCCTCCTCTTTCTGATTAATTCCCTCACGACATAGTATATTATGAAATAATATCATAACGACTTTACACAAAGAATTTAAAATCCTTTCAGGAAACCCAGAATTAAAAGGAAGAACCCTAATTTTTATTTCATTATTTTCCTTTATTATTTTTAACAATTTTATAGGATTATTCCCATACATCTTTACTAGAACAAGTCATCTAGCCCTAACATTAACCCTTGCTTTACCCTTATGATTAAGATTCATAATCTACGGTTGATTAAACAACACAATTCATATACTGGCACATCTGGTACCTCAGGGAACCCCCCCCGCATTAATACCATTTATAGTATGTATTGAAACTATTAGAAACATTATCCGACCAGGCACATTAGCTGTGCGATTGTCAGCTAATATAATTGCCGGACATCTTTTAATAACATTATTAGGAAATACAGGATCATCATTATCCATTGTTATACTAAATTTCCTAATCATAGCGCAAATTCTGCTAATCATTCTTGAATCAGCAGTTGCGATTATCCAATCCTATGTATTTGCTGTCTTAAGAACACTTTATTCAAGAGAAGTCAATTAATGAGAACACACAAAAATCATCCTTATCACTTAGTAGACATTAGACCATGACCAATCTTAGGGGCTTTGGGAGCAATAACAACTATAATAGGTCTAATCAAATGATTCCATTTCTATGAAAGAAATTTATTACTATTAGGTTTTTCAATTATAGCCCTAGTTATGTACCAATGATGACGAGATATTATTCGAGAAGCAACATACCAAGGATTACATACATATAATGTAACTATTGGGCTACGATGAGGAATAATCCTATTTATTACATCAGAAGTATTTTTTTTCATCTCCTTCTTTTGAGGATTTTTCCATAACTCGCTTTCACCTAGGATTGAATTAGGTATAAATTGACCGCCCAAGGGAATTCAACCTTTTAACCCTATTGAAATTCCTCTTCTTAACACTTTAATTTTACTAACTTCAGGATTAACAGTTACGTGAGCTCACCACGCATTAATAGAAAATAATTATTCACAAGCTCTTCAAGGATTAATATTAACAGTTCTTTTAGGGACTTATTTCACTATCCTTCAAGCCTATGAATACATTGAAGCCCCTTTTACTATCGCCGATTCGGCCTATGGATCCTCGTTCTTTGTGGCAACTGGATTCCACGGAATCCACGTAATTATTGGAACAACATTTTTAGCTGTTTGTCTAATTCGACATTTATTAAATCACTTTTCATCCATTCATCATTTCGGGTTTGAGGCAGCAGCCTGATACTGACATTTTGTCGACGTAGTTTGATTATTCCTTTATATTTCAATTTACTGATGAGGAAGATAAATTTATATTTATATAATATAAAAATTATATTTGACTTCCAATCAAAAAATCTAGAAACCTAGTATAAATAATTAAAATAATTACAATAACAGCTACGCTTATTATAACAATTTGTCTAATTTTAATCTTAATATTAAATATAATTTCAAAAAAAAGATTTTCTGACCGAGAAAAAAGAAGGCCTTTCGAATGCGGTTTCGACCCCAAATCCACAGCCCGACTACCCTTTTCTCTTCAATTTTTCCTTATTGCAGTAATTTTCCTGATTTTTGATGTAGAAATCACCCTTCTAATCCCAATAATTATTTCCCTTAAATCTTCCAACCTAACTAATTACTCAATACTAATCGTATTTTTTTTAATTATCCTATTAATTGGGCTATATCATGAATGAAACCAGGGAGCATTAAATTGAGCCACATAAGGATAATAGTTAACTATAACATTTAATTTGCACTTAAAAAGTATTGATCTAATCAATTTATCTTAAATAAGAAGCAAAACTTTGCATTTAGTTTCGACCTAAAAGTTTGATATTAATATATCCTTATTTTTAATTGAAACCAAAATAGAGGTATATCACTGTTAATGATAAGATTGAGAAATTCTCCAATTAAGGAAATATGGGATTCAAGGATAAGCTTCTAACTTAATTCTTAAGCGACGAAACTTCGTTTATATTTCTATTTATATAGTTTAATAAAAACATTACATTTTCACTGTAAAATTAGATTCTTATCTTGTAAATAAACACCTAAAAATAATATATTTCCTTGATATCTTCAATATCATGCTCTATTTATAAGCTATTTAGGTTAAAGAATATTTAAAGTTAAAAAAATAATCCAAACTACCATTATTATAAAGTAAACTTTCAAATGATTATTAGATAAATATTGTATTAAACCAGAAATAAAAGATAAATTCTTACCTAAATTTTTGGATCCATAATATTCAAATCAGCCTTGATCAAAAATCTTAGTGTAAATCTCTCCCCTTAAAATTGGATAATAATTTACCCCTAAAGTAGAAATAGCTGGCATGTTTCATATTAAAGCTAAAAAGCTTCTTAAAACCAAATTTTTTAATCTTCCCATTCTGTATCTAAGCTTAAATTTAGCCATTTCATAACCTAATCATATGCCTAAAAACACTATAATTAAAGCTATAAGCTTCATAATTAAAGGTAAACAAATAAAATAGGGAGTAGGAAAAATTATTCATATTAAAAATCTTCCACTAAAAACAACAAATAAGATTAAACCGCCCATACCTTTCAATATAATTAGTCCTCTCTCAGACAAATTACTTAATCTCAAATAATTATATTCGCCCGTCAGAGAATAGTAAGTCAACCGAAATCTATAACAAACAGTCAATCCAATAGACAAATAAAAAATTAGATAAATATAAATATTTAAAATCTGTATAGATATAACCTCAACTACTAAATCCTTAGAATAAAATCCCGAAAGAAAAGGTAATCCACATAATGAAAGATTACAAATATTAAAAAAAGTGCATGTTAAAGGCATTAATTCCGTTAATCCACCTATAAAACGAATATCTTGAAAATTTCCCATATTATGAATAATATTCCCAGCACATATAAATAACAACGCCTTAAATAAAGCATGAGTCAACAAGTGAAAAAAGGCTAAATGATAGTCCCCCAATGCCAAAATCCTCATTATTAACCCTAACTGACTCAAAGTTGAGAGGGCAATAACTTTTTTTAAATCAAATTCAAAATTCGCACCTAATCCAGACATAAACATAGTTATACTAGAAATAAATAATAATAAAATTATTAAATTATTAGAAAAAGAAAGATTAAAACGAATAAGAAGATAAACTCCTGCAGTAACTAAGGTAGAAGAATGAACCAACGAAGAAACAGGGGTTGGAGCTGCCATAGCAGCAGGAAGTCAGGAAGAAAAGGGGATTTGAGCCCTTTTAGTTAACCCCGCCAAAACTACTAAATAAGCAATCAAGGTTATAACGCAATCCTCTTTCATAAACTCTAAATAAAAAATATAATTTCACCTACCATAATTTAATATTCAAGCAATAGATATTAAAATAGAGACATCACCAATACGATTAGATAAAGCAGTTAACATCCCAGCATTATAAGACTTGACATTTTGATAATAAATCACCAAACAATAAGAAACCAACCCTAAACCATCCCAACCTAAAAGAATAGAAATTAAATTAGGACTAATAATGAGAAGTGCTATTGAAAGCACAAACATAACTACCATTAAAATAAATCGATTTAAATACAAGTCCCCAAATATGTACTCCTCCCTGTAAAAAATCACTATAGAAGAAATGAATAAAACAAAACTTAAAAATAATAAAGAAATTCAATCTAAGAGAATAGTCATCACAATAGAAGAAGAATTTAACCTAACTAAATCCAATTCAATAATCAATCTGTAATCCAAGATCAAAAAATAAGCCCTAGCAAAAAACCTAACTAACGAAAAAAATAAAAAAGTACCAAAATAAACCTTACAAATTGATAAAATTATTCAAAATAAATAATTATTTATATCTCTAGCACCACAAGCCAAAATTTTAAATTAAACTACTTGAATAAATCCAAATGGAAAAATATTCTCCTTTTAAAATTAATAAGTTTAAAGGAACCCAATGAAGAAATAAAAGTAAATATTCACGATATACGCCTTGATATAAAGAATATAAACCAGAATAATAAGAACCATGTTGAGAAAAAGAATAAAGAAATAAAGAATAAACTGCCCTAAAAAATGAAATTAATGATAAAAAAATTATTCTTATCCAACTAAAACTTATTAATCTATTAATTAAGGCAATTTCCCCGAAAAGATTTAAAGAAGGAGGAGCCGCCATATTAGAAGAACAAAGTAAAAATCACCATAAAGACATTCTAGGTATTAAATTTAAAAATCCTTTATTTAAGTAAAGACTGCGTCTTCCCACCCGTTCATAAGCAATATTAGCTAAACAGAATAGGCCTGAAGAACAGAGCCCATGGGCCAATATTATTGTAAGAGACCCTCAAAACCCCCAATTATTTATTGTTATAATTCCCCCTAACACCAAACCCATATGAGCTACTGAAGAATAAGCAATTAATGATTTTACATCCCTTTGGCGAATACAAATTAAAGAAACAAAGAATCCCCCCACTAAGCTAATAGTAATAAAAAAAATATTAATTTTTAAACCAAGTTCCACAAAAAGTTTTATAACACGAAGAAGACCATACCCCCCCAATTTAAGCATAATTCCTGCTAGAATTATCGAACCTGCAACAGGAGCCTCGACATGGGCCTTAGGTAATCACAAATGAACAAAAAATATAGGAATTTTAATAAAAAATACCATATTTATACACAAATAAACTAAAGTTCTTTCTAATTTACCCACCATAAGATAAAAATCCAACGTACCATAAACTTCATAATAATAAAAAATTGAAATCATTATAGGTAAAGAGGCAAGAAGGGTATAAAATAATAAGTAAACCCCGGCTTCAATTCGCTCGGGCTGATAGCCCCAACCTACAATCAAAATTAAAGTAGGAATTAAGCTAATCTCAAAAAAAAGATAAAATACAAAAAAGTTTAAAGATGAAAAAGTCAAAAAAAGACTAATCATAAGAATTAAAATAACAAAAAGAAATAAATCACTGTAACTTCCCGTCTTATAAATTTTTTCCCTAGCCAAAATTATTAGAGAACAAACCCAAAATCTTAGAAGAATCAAACAGTAAGACAGCAAATCACATCCTAAAGAATAAGAAATATAAGAAAATAAAAAATTAAAACTAAAATTTAACATAAAAATTAAAGTTAAAATAAAAAACATAAACTGAACAAGCCAAAAATTTAATGAAAAACATAAAGGAATCAAAAATAATAAAGAAAATAAAAATTTTATCATAAAGAAGAAAAAGTTAAAATATAATCATTACCCCAAGAACGAATTATAGAAACCAGAACTGAAAGTCCCAAAGCCCCTTCACAAACCCTCATAGTAATAAAAATTATAGAAAAAAAATAATTATAATCATTTAAACTTAAATAAATAAAAATATTTAGATACAAAGATAAGACAATAAATTCTAGCCTTAAAAGTATCAACAATAAATGTTTACGTCTAGAAGAAAAAACAATCAGCCCAGAAAAAAACATTAAAACAGAAGAAACTAAAAGTATTAACATTAATTAAAATTAGTTTTAATAATTTAAAAAAAATACTGGTCTTGTAAATCAGAAATAGGAAAATCTCCTTTAAAACATCAAGAAAAGAGAATAATCCTCCATCTTTAATCTCCAAAATTAAAATTTTAATAAACTACTTCTTGAAATTATAACAATATTAATTTCCTTATTAATTGCATTATCGCTAACATTTATATTCCTAAACCACCCACTATCATTTGGATTAATTCTACTCCTACAAACAATTGCAATTTCATTAATCACAGGAACAATAAACTATAACTATTGATTTTCCTATATTCTGTTCCTTATTATAGTAGGAGGAATATTAGTTTTATTTATTTATATAACAAGAATTGCATCAAATGAAAAATTCAAATTTTCACCCAAAATCACAATAATGGCTCTCATATTTCTGAGAATATCAATATTAACATTAATACTTATAGATAAATCCATTATTAACTTAGTAGAATCATCATATGACCTAATAAATCAAAATAGAGAAATAGAAAATAGAAAATCAATAATTAAATTTTTTAATTACCCAATAAGATCAAATACTTATATAATCATTATATACCTACTAATCACCCTAATTATAGCAGTTAAAATCACAAACATTCAATACGGACCCTTACGCCAAAAACTCTAATGAATTTACCTCTACGAAAAAAATCGCCCCTAATTAAAATTATTAATAACTCTTTGATTGACTTACCAACCCCCTCGAATATTTCAACAATATGAAATTTCGGCTCACTACTAGGACTATGCTTAATCATTCAAATTTTAACAGGATTATTCTTAGCCATGCATTACTGCCCCAACATTGAAATAGCATTTGATAGAGTATCTCATATTTGCCGTGATGTTAATTATGGGTGATTGCTACGAACATTACATGCTAATGGAGCCTCATTTTTCTTTATCTGCATTTACATTCACATTGGACGAGGTATATACTATAGATCCTACTATCTTAATGAAACGTGAATAATTGGTGTAACCATCTTCTTTATAGTTATAGCTACTGCATTCCTAGGATACGTGCTACCCTGGGGACAAATATCATTTTGAGGAGCAACAGTAATCACTAATCTTTTATCGGCCATCCCCTATCTAGGAACAAATATTGTTCAATGAGTTTGAGGAGGATTCGCCGTTGATAATGCAACTTTAACCCGATTCTTTTCATTCCATTTCATCCTACCTTTCGTAGTAATCGCTCTAGTAATAGTACATTTACTATTCCTACACCAAACTGGCTCAAGAAATCCCTTAGGAACCAAAAGAAATATTGATAAACTGCCATTCCATCCTTATTTCTCCTTCAAAGATATTTTAGGATTTTTAATTATATCCTTCATATTAACAAGTTTGTCCCTATATAGACCCTACCTCCTAGGAGATCCAGACAATTTTATTCCAGCAAACCCTTTAGTTACACCTGTGCACATCCAACCAGAATGATATTTCCTATTTGCGTATGCCATTTTACGATCAATCCCGAATAAACTAGGAGGAGTTATTGCTCTAGTTATATCAATTGCAATCTTATATACCTTACCCTTTTCAAATAAAAAAATTTTTCAAAGAACCCAATTTTACCCTTTAAATAAAATCCTATTTTGATCGTTGGTAGCTATTATTTCCCTACTAACATGAATTGGGGCACGCCCAGTAGAGGACCCCTACGTAACTGTAGGACAAATTTTAACCGTAATTTACTTCTTATATTTTATTATTAACCCAATAACAGCAAAATTTTGAGACAAATTAATCTTCAAATTATAAGTTAATGAACTTGTATAAGTGTATACTTTGAAAGTATGAAAAAGAAATTTTAATTTTCTATTAACTTAACTATACTAAATTTTATTAATTAAACCAAAAGAACAAAAATAAACAATTTAATTCTCAAAAAAAATAAAAGAAAGTTTAAAGAAACAGGTAAATAACTCTTTCAAGCTAAATATATTAACTTATCATAACGAAACCGGGGCAATGTCCCACGAACCCAAATTCAAAAAAACCCCACAAAAGACAACTTAATAAAAAAAAATCAAGAAACTAAATCACCACCCAAAAACAATATACAGCAAAGTATTCTCATAAATAAAATTCTAGAATACTCAGCCAAGAAAATTATAGCGAATCCACCCCTCCTATATTCCACATTAAAACCAGACACTAACTCCGATTCCCCCTCAGCAAAATCAAATGGAGTACGATTGGTTTCTGCTAGACTAGAAACAACCCACATAAAACACAACGGAAACATCAAAAATAAAAATCAAATATTTTCCTGAAACTTTATTAAATCCAAAATTCTTATTCTTAAAATTAAATACAAAAAAGATAATAAAATTAAGGCAAGACTAACTTCATAAGAAATAGTCTGAGCAACAGCACGTAAACTCCCTAACAATGAATAATTAGAATTAGAAGATCAACCGGCCAATATAACAGTATAAACTCTTAAACTAGAAATTCTCAAAAAAAATAAGAATGAAAGTCTAAAGCTAAAATTTACTGTAAAAAAAGGCATGCATAACCATAAAAATAGAGATAGAAACAAGTTCACTACCGGAGAAAAATAATATAAATTAAAATTAGATATAAAAGGATAAGTCTGCTCCTTAGTAAAAAGTTTTACAGCATCCCTGAAAGGCTGGGCCAACCCCAAAAACCCAACCTTATTAGGACCCTTACGAATCTGAATATACCCTAATACCTTACGCTCTAATAAGGTTAGAAATGCAACCCCCACCAAGACACACACTACCAAAATTAGACTTGACAAAACAATCAAAATTAGATCTTTAATTAACAATGTTAATTGTAACTAAAAATTACATAAAAAGATTCTAAATCAATCGCACTATTCTGCCAAAATAACAGTAATATTCTGACAAAAAATAAATTATTAAATATTTGGTCCTTTCGTACTAAAATATTCCAAAATATTAAAGATAGAAACCAACCTGGCTCACGCCGGTTTAAACTCAGATCATGTAAAATTTTAAAGGTCGAACAGACCTAATATTTTTAGCTTCTACACCAAAAATTAATTTTAATCCAACATCGAGGTCGCAAACCCTTCTTTCGATTAGAACTCTCAAGAAAGATTACGCTGTTATCCCTAAGGTAATTTTATCTTATAATCACAAAAAATGGATCAAACAATCACTAATAAGTGTAAAAATGAAAAAAAAGTTAATTTAGTTTTTTGATCTCCCCAACCAAATAAATTTTAATATTCAAGATGATAATACTAAAAATTCAAATATTGAAATTTATAAAACTCTATAGGGTCTTCTCGTCTTTTAATAAAATTTAAGCTTTTTTACTTAAAAATAAAATTCTAAAACTTAGGCAGAGACAGTTATTTTCTCATCCAACCATTCATTCCAGCTTTCAATTAAAAAACTAATGATTATGCTACCTTTGCACGGTCAGTGTACCGCGGCCATTTAACTACTCAGTGGGCAGGCTAGACCTTAAATAATAAACAAAAGGCCATGTTTTTAATAAACAGGCGGAAAATCTTTTGCCGAATTCCTTAACCTAATCTTGAATATTTTACCCCCATAAACAAAAATATATACTAATTTTATCATTATTGCAACCCAAATTTAATTGAAACCCCCATTTCAATAAAAAATTTAAAGAAAATACAAATAATTCTAAAACCAAGATTGGTTATAACACCCTTATAAAAATAGAAATTTCTAATCCTATAAATCTTGATTAAAACAGACCCCCTTATAAAAATTTATTTAAAAGCTCATCCCTCTAAATATTAATTAAAAAAAACAAAATTTTAAAAAATTAAAATTTTACTTTAAAATTAAGTAAATTAAATTTATTTCTTGAAAAACCAGATATATTTAAAAACGAATAACATTTCATTTCTACCTAAACATTGTAAATATTTATTCCACAATAAAATACATGATTAAGTAGCCCTTTTAAATTCGGGAAAATTATAATAAATAAAACTTATTTAATAAACCCTGATACACAAGGTACAAAAAATTAATTTTTCTTTTAAAAATTTAAAAGAATTCTTTCTCAATACTAATAAACTATCATAAAACAAATTTTTTCTTAGAAATAATAAAACCCAAAATATTCTTATTTTAAAATTTAACCCCCATTAAAATTAAAATAATCCTATTAACCCCCTCAAGCCAAATTGAATTCCACAACTAACTTTTTAATGTAAATAAAATGCTTTATATCAAGCTCTAACTTGTTACTTATTTTTCATCCTCCCAGGCTCACTTTCCAGTAAGCCTACTATGTTACGACTTATTTCACCTTGGGGTGAAAGCGACGGGCGATATGTGCATACCCTAGAGCCAAAATCATTCTAATTATTTAATTAAAATTACCTTCAAATCCAAATTCATTATTAAACTTCAAAAATAAATCCTTCTAAATAAATTTATTGTAACCCATCTCTCCCCTTCTATAAGCTACACCTTGATCTGATTTCCTTTCTATAAAAAAATTATGAACATTAAAATTCTACCAAAATATTCAAACTACGACGATATATAAACTAATAAGAAGAGTACAGTAAATCGTGGACCATCAATTATAGGACAGGTTCCTCTGAATGGACTAAAGTACCGCCAAAATCTTTAATTTTCAAGAACATAACTACTACTAATCAAGCAAATAAAAATTTACATTCAGAATAATAGGGTATCTAATCCTAGTTTATAAACTGAATTTCCCAGCCTTAATAACAAAAATCAATTTTTAATTAAAATTACAAATTCCACCTTATAAATTCAAATTTAAAATTCTTAATCTTAAAATTAACTGGCAACCGAAAAAATTAACTCACACTATCTGTATAACCGCAACTGCTGGCACAAACTTTGTTAGTATTAAAAATTATTCCCAAATCCAACTTTCAATGATATTTAGATCTCTTTACTGCGAACAAATTAATAAAATTCTTGAACTATTTAAATTCAAGATTACTTACGATAAACCTTACATGTAAAATAAAATTATAATTAACTTTATAGCTAGAATAAAACTTTTATTGAAATGTAATATAAGGTAAACATCAGTTAAACTAGCTCCGCTAAAACAAAGGGAAATCCTTGACAAAAGCAAAAACCCCTCAAAAGTAAGATTAAATCTACTCTCTCCCCCCAGAAAACACCCCAATCTTCTGTATTAATCATAACTTTTAATAAATTAAAACTTTAAGTAAACATAGCTTTAATATGGGGCAAATGCCTAATTAAAAAAGCTTTCAAAATTTAAATTCTCCTAAAAAGAAGATCAAAATCCCAGACTAAGCTTTCAGCGCCTTATATTTTCATTTAAACTATAAAATTAATTTTTAATAATTAAATAATACCTTATTAAATACCAAAACTATTAAAATATATTCAATAAAATTGATTATTATTTAAGTAAATTAGGTTTTTTTTTTTTCGTTAATTTTTATTTGCTATATAAATGTTTAATGTATTAATAATAAATAAATATAATTATATATTAATCCATATTTATATATATTAAATTTAATATTTATTTTATAATATTTAATTATTAAATATATATAAATTGAATATTAGTATAATATTCAATTTTATATATTTATAATAAGTATCTATATATATATAAATTATTTATTAATATATAAGTGATAAATAAGTTTCTATATATATATAAATTATTTATTAATATATAAATATAAATATTCTTGATACCTTAAATATAAATCAAAGATTAATTCATAAATTACCATTTTCTATATTTCACTTATAGGACTTTATTGTTAAGATAGATTAATGTATATTAAACATCTTGATTGTAAATAAATAACCAATAGATTTATCTTGAATTACTATTCAATTAGTTTTTAATAACTTATAGTCATTATAGCAATATACTAATATATATAAATATAAAGAATTATTAATATATATATATTAACTATTAAGAAGATTAGTTAAACATTTATATAATAGAGACAATTTTAAAAAATTTTTGGCCAAAAATCAAGCTAGTCAAACATTTAGTTTAGTTAATAAAATTTTGCTAACTTCAAAATTTTGCAAAATTTTGCATTTTTGTGAAATCTTAAAATACCACTTATTCTAAGTTTCCCTATAAACCCCAAAAATTGAAAAAAAAAAAAAAAAAAAAATTTAAAAAAATTAAAAGATCAATTGTATGTTTATAAAAATAAACTTTTAAATAAAGTTTTA